CACCATGAAATGATGTAACCCTTTGTTGTTCTCCGGAAATGCCCAATGAACTTTGATACACAAGAATCAAAATCTGCTACATCCCTACCACTATTTATTTTATTACGTATTTTTTTCCACAAATTCAGATCTTGCTAATGATCTAGATTCATATCAAGATCTGGAAGTATAAAGTCTAAATAAAAAGAGACTCTTTTCTTATTTTCATTGATTTATTGAAATGAAAGATTGATTTTCAATCGATTTGGAAATAACAAACGGATTACTAGTAATCCGTGTAGATCTCGCTAAAGTGTATATAAATCAAAATATCAATATCAATATATTAGTCCCGCCTCTGCCAGTTAGAACAAGACAATTCTAATCTAAAATCGAAATAGAAAGAGGTTTGAATGAAATCGTAAGAATAGGCATGCTGTACACTTTTTTCCTGGGATTGTAGTTCAATTGGTCAGAGCACCGCCCTGTCAAGGCGGAAGCTGCGGGTTCGAGCCCCGTCAGTCCCGATGGATAGAAATCCAATAAAAAGATACATCAATTAATTTCTTCTGTGAAAGGGAGTCAAAATAACAAACATAATCTCATTCCTAACAGGGATCTCTCTTTTTTTTTTTTCTTTTTTTCGTTTCACATTTCTCATCAAACAAATAGGGTAATTTCCATTTCTTAAACTAATACTGATTGATGGAAAAGAAACATATGTGGATTAGCACAATTATTAGTAGCGTCGTATTCAGGATTCCAAGAGAAAGAGATACTGTACTACTAGACCTAGCTTTTTCGATTACTCCCGATCTGTGTAATAAGATATAGTACTATAGAATATGTTTACAGCGAACACACACAAATGGAATTTGTACGATACAAAAAAAGGAGTTCCTTTGATTTTGATAGAACACTTTAGGATTCAAAGTTTATCCTATTACTAATCGAAGGATGAGAATATTAAAAAAAAGAAGTAAAGGAATTTTTTTTGTTTTGATTGGATCAGAAAGAAATTTTTGAATTTGGTATGGATAAAAGATCTTCCTATGTTATACTATTCAATTCTTGACGATGAATTGATTTGATAGTTCAGATATTGTTATTCATGATATTGATCTGATTCGATATCATCGAGATGTAATTTATATCATTGAATTTACCGACGAAAGATTGATCATCTCTATGGGATTAAATCCCGAGTTATTGCGAATTAAAGAGAAATCTAACGATGAGATTATGGAAGTCAATATTCTCGCATTTATTGCTACTGCACTGTTCATTCTAGTTCCTACTGCCTTCTTACTTATAATTTACGTAAAAACGGTAAGTCAAAGTGATTAATTTGACTTAAACTTGACTTCTTAGTTCTTATCAATGCAATGATGGAAGAAAAAATGAAAAAAAAAAAGATTTCAATTTTGCGTCTTACCTTTAAATGAAATGATCGGACTAGAATCAGCAGTATTCTATGAAATCTGATAGTATGGTAGAAAGAAATAGATTTTATTTCTTTCTACCCCATACTATCTATTATTGTAGGATATAAAGTTTTACTCTATAAAGATAGAGGTTTAATATGAATCGATTTACAATATCTATCTTCATATATTCATATATAGTAAATCGCATATAGGTAATGCGCATAGCGTCCAATTTTTTTGTTTCATCTATTTGATTTGTATTGGTTCCAATCAATCTGAAATAATCAAAGGGCAACTTTTTTTCGTCCGATTCGAATTTCTAGATTTCTGATTATTTTCAAGACCAATCCCGGTATCATATTAAAAAAAATAAAATAATCTTTTTAGCATTCCGAAGAAGTAATTGATTTAATTAAATAGTTAACAGATGATCTAGGGGTTCTATGGGAAACTTTTTCCTATTTCAAAAATTTTAGTAAAACCCAACCGATTTTTAACGTTTGAACCATGATATGAAATGAAAACATAAATCCAATTTCGAAACTCAAATAAATCAAAAACAAAATAATAAAACAAGCGATAAGCACGTAATATATGACTCGCCTAAGGCAACGGCAATATCTTATTATGTGTAGTATTTCCTTAGACAACTACTATGTCTATTTTGTTTCCTATAGAAAGTGTGTATCTGCGCTTAATAACTAATAAAAAACGGATTTATTTTCTCTTTGAAAAAAAAAAAGGGGGGGGTAAAAAAATAAATAAAGAAAGGGGTTCCGCGGTTCCTCATTGTCCATATATCACTTTGGTAAGAGCCAGTTCATCGAAATCTTAGAAAGAATCAAGAATTTGGTTGGAATAAGTTTTCGATTATTTGTATTACCTTGACTTTCAAAATACAAAGATGGGAAAAAGTCAAATATTTGTTTAATTGAAAGAGTATTTTCTATTTCTATATTATCCATAGAATACATTATTCCATTCGAATACACTAGAATTCCGAAATGCAGATATTTTTTAATTATTGAATTAATGAATTAATTATTCAATAGAAAAATAAAATTTCAGAACCCATCTATAAAACAATGGATACA